CTTTTTTGTCTGAATGCATACAAAGCTACTTGCTTTCTAGATGATCCTTCTAGAGGAAGGGATTATATCAAATCCGCCTAGTCTAGTTACTTCGTTCCCTATTTCTACCTGAAGGATCCTGAGGAAAAGAATTAAGTTTCCACCGAGCTGAAACAATATGACGACGGTTCTAGTAAACCAAAACTATCGTTTTCTAGCTATTGGCTTCAATCCCCTTTTTCTTTTACAACACAAAAATGGAAGATCTAGTTACGATTGGAAATACACTTTTGTATCTTCATCCATGGATCTTTTACTCATACTTATTCAATTGGAATAGTGGGTCCAATTCCAAAAATTATGCTTCACGACCCCATAATCCAATTTTTCTTTAATTCCATTTCTAATTCTAATTAAACCTTGGATACAAATCGTGAGAATGTATATTCGTCCTCAAATATGTCATTGAGAAGTAAAGGATTAACCCTTTTTAAGAAATAAAGTTTTCGATCAGAATATGAAAAAACTGAAAGACCCCTTAACTAGTTAAGTTGTCAATAGAACGAATCACACTTTTACCACTAAACTATACCCGCTACAAATTAATTATTGTATATGAATGGGCTCTTTGTCGAACAAAGTGGTGAGACACAATCAAGATAGCATCAGAATCACGAAAATTCTAGCATTGACATGTATTTTTTTTTTGACTCGACAGAGACGACTTGAAGTGAAGAAAAAAATAATAAGCAATAAGAAAGTATTAATTCTTAATAAAAAGAATTCAATAAAACACCACCATTGCGGTAATGGGAATGGAAACCCCCCTTGCCTTGTTGTTACTTCAATAACAAAGTCTTATTTGATATCAAATCATAAATAAATCATTTGATCTATACTATCAATGATTCATTAGAACAAAAGAACAAAAAAAGAAGTACTGTCCCGGCCAGTACTTAAGCGGGCCGGGTAGATAATTCGTACAAAATAAAAGCAATTAAGGTTTCTATTGGTGATATCTGTTTCGAATCATTATATTATATAAATAAATGGAATTGCAGATCAAATTTGTAGGTATCCTATATATTCCTATTCCTTCCTATATTTTATTATTATATACTTACGATATATATATTTTGTTATTTTGGTTTATACATAATCATATTATACTATAATATAATATATATATAATATAAATGGATATTATCTCTTTTAATTTTATATATTTGTTATTATTATAATATATCCCATCCCTCGAATCCTAATAAGAATAAAGAATAGTAATAAGGAATAGGGAAGTTTTTGATCCATTTTGATTTCAACTTTATGTGTTACATCAAAAATATTACAATTTGAATTGGGAGAGATGGCTGAGTGGACTAAAGCGTCGGATTGCTAATCCGTTGTACGAGTTATTTGTACCGAGGGTTCGAATCCCTCTCTCTCCGCTCTCTTCGCTTGAGACGTTCAAATCCAAAAAATCTCCATCCCTTGATTTTATCATAGTTAAATGTATGGAATAGATAAAATAATAAATTCAGAAAAGAGTAAGAAAAACAAAGAATCTCTTATGTTTATTCCTCACGTCCAGGATTGCGACCTGGATCATTAGATAAGAATCCGAAGATGAATAGAGAAACGAAGAATATCACGACTGTATAAACGAAGAGTTTTAAAGTAAGCATTACACAATCTCCAGGATAATATCATTTTTTTTTAGGAGAATAGATTACCTATTTTTTTGTACCACATACGTTGCATGACATCTCAAAATAAAAAACACTTTCTTTTTTTATTTTGAAAGGAGATTATTACAGATTTATTTGTAATAAGATTCCTCCGTTAAAAAAATTTTCTTGTTATCTCCACAATTAGGTATTAAAGTCTTTGTTCGCTAGAGGATCAGAACAGGAAAATAAATTGATCCAAATTCCGAATTCATCGTTGCAGTTATTCAATAAATATACAAAATTTCGATTTTTGAATCGAGGGTTCGTGGTGTAAAATTGATCTGATCTTTATGAATTTTGCGAATCTTTTTTTTCTCAAAAAATTAATGAATTTAGGAGAGTATTAAAGATTTCATCGAAAACTTACAGCAGCCTGCCAAACGAAGGCTAAGAGAAAAAATAGTAGGGGTATGACGGGCATAAAGTCTACTATTGGATTAAAAACGGCATAAGCTTCGGGCAATTTAGCGAAGAAAAGACTACTCAAATAAAGGACAGAATTAAGATAGATACAGATTAAACTAAAGATATTAAGCATAACAAACATTTTGTTCTTGTCGATTAGATAATTTGATTTTGAATGAGTTACTTTAACTCAGGTAAAAAGAAAAGGGCAAGTCAAAAAAATCCTTCTTTTTCTTTGAACTCTTTCAAATCAAAAATCCCTTTTTCAATTCTCAAATGAGAATACAAGGAATTGCACTTTCATACAATATCTTAATTTAATTCCATGCAATGATCAATGAAATTTTTTTTTTATTTACACTACATTTTACATGTGTGGAATCCCGGCAACAAGATACCCAATATGTATTGGGACTGGAATTGACGAATAGCCGATACTAGTATTAGTGTTTAGTAGTGTCGAATAAAAATATAAATGGGGCGTGGCCAAGCGGTAAGGCACCGGGTTTTGGTCCCGTTATTCGGAGGTTCGAATCCTTCCGTCCCAAATCGTTTCTAGCGGATTGGATCACATTGTATCCAATATTGAAAAGAAAATAAGTAAAGAAAACCATTTTTCGTTCTCAATTCTAAGATGATTCTTAGAATTTCTTTAGTTTCTTATAAATGAAATGGAATACGGTGTTAAATGTGGGTAGAAATAAATATCTTAATTTTGATTTTTCATTCCATTAATCTTGTCCATTAATCTTGGGCGAATCATTCACATTCAGGCTATGCTCCTATTATTCCTATTCACATTTCATTCTCAATAGAAATATGAAAGAAAAGTCTCTTTATTCCCTCCCCAAAAACCTAAATAAAAAACGATGGTATATATATCCCAATCCCTATTTAGAGCCTAATAGAGTAGGGAGTTTTTAAGACTAATTTCATCACTAGTCTTAAAATTTCTAAACTAAAGCTGGGTCGGGAAAAGAAAATAGGAAAAACGAATTGATCGGGACCTCGTTTTTTGTATATTTTTTGGTTACAATGAATAATTATCAATGTAATGGTAATGCAGCGATTAGGGGCATTCCTATAATTCAATTCCATTTCGTTGACTTTATGGAATTGAATTGCATTGGTGAAAAGATTCTTGAATCCGAAAGAAAAATCTGTATAAAATGAACAAGGTCCAGGTTCATCTATAGTAACAATCTATATATATTATGATAATATATATGTATTGTTATTATATTTTGTATTTCTATTTGAGTAATAATTTGAGTAATAAGAGCCGTTCGGTTAAGTGAAAGGGCTCTGTGAATTACTTAAATATCCACAATTACCCATGGTAAGAGTGGTTTCTTGATTATGATAGATATGAAAAAAAAAAAAAAAATAAAGAGGGGTCTTATTTTCTCTTTCAGACGAAAGAATAATGATCTTAATCTGACCTTACACGAGACCTTCCTTATTCCATATCCATGAAAATGAGGAAACCAGATTCTCAATCTATCTCTCCGGGTTAAACTAAACCATTATATTAATAATTCAACTGGACACGGTAAAAATTTGTGCTTCTTTTCCGACCTTCCATGGTCATTGGAATAGTTTTTTGTTTCAGGATTGGGGCTCCATTAAGGGCTCTTCTTTGTTCTTTGTAAAGTTTATAGTTTATTTGTTCGAGAAAAATGGAATTTTTCCTGATTGACTGTACCGAACAATCGGTTAAAGATATAAATAAGCCTTAATACTAAACTATATGAATCTATTACAATATTAAATTAATGCTATAGATATAGAATATCTATATATATTATATATTCTAGCCCTTGAGCCAATGACTATTCATGATTCCATCTAGATTGAATCAATCCCATATTGGTTCGAAATAAAATTAGAGAGATGTTATGGTAAAACTTCGTTTGAAACGATGTGGTAGAAAGCAACGCGCGACTTGAAGGACTTGATCTGCCGTGGATTCTTACATCCACCATTTTCTATAAGAATGAAGATGCTCCCGGCTCGACGTAGTTTGTTCTGTTCCACCGGGAATCTAATAGATTCCAATCTAAATAGTACATGATGAAGCTCGAGTAGAAAAGATGGATTTCTTTTTCAGGAGGAAGAATCTAGGGTTAGTAACAATTAATAAGTCGTACCAACTTTGTAAGTATATCCTCAATATATAGATCGAAAAGTGAAAATTTCAATAAGTTTTAAATAGAAATGAAATAGAAAAGTAATATTTGTCGGAATTGATAACACTTTTTTGATCAAAAGTCAAGTGTATCATAAAGAAATCAATCGTTCATATTTCTTTACTATAGAATAGAAAAGAATAGAAAGAAAAAGAAATAATAATAAACAAAAGGTATGTTGCTGCCTCTTTGAATAAGAGGTAAGGATCACCGAAGTAATGTCTAAACCCAATGATTTCACAAAACAAAGATAAAGGATTCCGGAACAAGGAAACACTATTTTCAATTGTCTTAATCTTAACAATTAGATCAGAATGAGGAATAAAAATAGATTCGAGACGAGACAAACAAAAGAGGTTAGAGACGACTCAAGAAATGAATGTTTAAGGATTTCCCTTTGAACTCTTTCGGAATTATTCCACTTGAGTTATGAGTACGAATGAGATTTCTTTTTTCCTGCAATGCAAGGAGGAACAAAAAAACCACTTTAATCATAGTCTAATTCATTATTTTGTGGATCCGTTTACCATTATATACAGAAATTAGAATCTTTTCTTCTCGAGCCGTATGAGGAGAAAACCTCCTATACGTTTCTAGGGGGGGCATTGTTTATCTACATCTATCCCAATGGGCCATCTATCGAATCGTTGCAATTGATGTTCGATCTCGAAGAGAAGGAAGAGATCTTCGAAAAGTGGGTTTTTACGATCCGATAAAGAATCAAACTTATTCAAATGTTCCCGCCATTCTGTATTTCCTTGAAAACGGCGCTCAACCTACTATAACTGTTCATGATATTTTAAGGAAGGTAGAATTGTTTAAATTTAAAGAAGTAGCTTCGAGTTAATTGTTAATTTGAATTCAAGTAAAAAAAAATGGAATAAAAAAAGAGAGGGGAACTCACATCTATCTTTGTGTTTGTTTATTTTATTTATTATCTTTTTGTGTTGTGGGGATCTACTGACAGGCCTGGGGTCCATTTTGCCTGTTATACCTCTCTTGATTGAATAAGCTCGATATTTTGCCTCTACCTCTTTTCTTTCTTAATTTGTTTCGAGTCAAATTTATTATTTATCTTGTGCCAATCCAACACAAGGCCTTATTTGATTTACATTTACTTCATTTTATTTGTTTTATCCGCATTCTACTCATATTGACAATGGTGTATTGAACAAATATAATTCGACCGTAGATAAATAGATCTATTTTTCCTTGCCCATATTGGTTTTTCCTTCACTTCAGTCAAAAGAAATGGTGGGTTTGCCGGATTAACTGTATATACGATACATATTTTTGATATACGATACATACTTTCCGTCAAGTAAAAAAAAAAAAAAGAAAAAGTGCTAAAAAAAAAATCAATGGGTGTAAATCTATTTTTACATCTCTATGAGGAATCCGTTGTTTTTTAATCCGATCTGCCCATTTTCATTTCGATATTTGCATTTTTGTGTTTATAATGGAATTGATTATAAAATCTTTCTTTTAGATTTGTTGCTAATTCAATGTTTTGCTTTTTTGCCGGGGTCCCGTAGTCCAATCCAATTTTTTTTTCTTATTTCGACCGTATCTACATATCTATTCGGGTTGCTAACTCAATGGTAGAGTACTCGGCTTTTAAGTGCGACTATGATCTTTTACACATTTGGATGAAGCGACGAATTCGTCCAGACTATTGGTAGAGTCTATAAGACCACGACTGATCCTGAAAGGTAATGAAGGAAAAAACAGCATGTCGTATTAAAAAAAAAAATTAAATAAAAATGTATTTTTTTAAATGAAAATAATGATCCCATTTTTTTTTCTTAAAATAGATTTATTTTCTCTTTATTGGATCATTACAGAATATTGTGTTTTGATTGGGACAAAATAAATGCATATTTGCAGTTGGGTCTAGTGAATAAATGGATAGAGTCTTTTGGCTCCAATTTTAGTAAAACAAAAAGCAACGAGCTTCTGTTCTTAATTTGAATGATTACCTGATCTAATTAGATGTTAAAAATAGATTAGTACCAGATTCGGGAAAGGGTTCTCCTATGTATGGGTGGACCGTTGATTTCTTTTTTTTTATCCTAACTATTCCTTATTATGGATTGGTGGAGACAGGTGTGTAGAAGAAACAGTATATTGATAATATAGAATAGAATTTCATTCCAAAATCAAAAGAGCGATCCGGTTGCAAAAATAAAAGATTTTGGACCCTCTTTTTGAGTATAACGACCCTTTAAATTGTTTCGAAAAGGAGAGGAAAGAGATCTGTTGATTGGACTTCCCGTCCCCGGGGTATATATATATTCTTACTATAATTTAAATCAGAACCTCGTTCTGACCATATTGCACTATGTATCATTTGATAGCCCAAGAAACACCCCCGCCTTCGTCAAGTAAAGAAATGTAAATGGAAGAATTACAAGGATATTTAGAAAAAGATAGATCTAGGCAGCAATGCTTTTTATATCCGTTTCTCTTTCAGGAGTATATTTACACGCTTGCTCATGGTCATGGTTTAAACGGTTCCATTTTTTACGAACCCGTAGAAATTTTTGGTTATGACAATAAATCTAGTTCAGTACTTGTGAAACGTTTAATTACTCGAATGTATCAACAGAATTATTTGATTTATTCGGTTAATGGTTCTAACCAAAATCGATTCATCGGGCGCAACCATTATTTTTATTCTCAGTTTTTTTCTCAAATGGTATCAGAAGGTTTTGCAGCCATTGCGGAAATTCCATTCTCGCCGCGATTAGTATTTTCTCCCGAAGAAAAAGAAATACCAAAATCTCAGAATTTACGATCTATTCATTCAATATTTCCCTTTCTAGAGGACAAATTATCGCATTTTAATTATGCGTCAGATATATTAATACCCTACTCTATCCATATCGAAACCCTAGTTCAAATCCTTCAATGCTGGGTCCAGGATGTTCCCTCTTTGCATTTCTTGCGATTCTTTCTCCATGAATATGATAATTGGAATAGTTTTATTACTCCGAATAAATCTAGTTACGCTATTTCAAAAGAAAATAAAAGATTATTTTGGTTCTTGTATAGTTCTTATGCATTTGAATTCGAATTTTTATTCATTTTTCTTCGTAAACAATCCTATTATTTACAATCAATATCTTCTGGACCCTTTCTTGAGCGAACCCATTTTTATGGAAAAATGGAACACCTTACAGATGTATGTTGTAATT